AAAAACCTTGTTCTTTGGAAGATCTTTCTCGTGTCTGGTACTGCATGGTTCCACTCTGCAAGAACTCCGAATCATTCTCTTGAAGCTCATCTTCTTCATCATAAACGATCCGCTTGCCCCGAAATGACCTGGCCCAATAGGGAAATCCCAATTCATTGGGCCTTTCGATACAATCAAATAGAAAGCCCCAAGGGCTCCATATTCTAGGAGCCCAAACTATGTGATTGAATAAATCCTCTTCTATCTGTTGCGGGTCGAGGGCTCCTTCTCCTTCTTCAAACTCCGATTCGTCTTTTTCATAGATAAATCTCTGATCAACGATAGAACAAGATCCATTTTGCATCATATCTAAGAGGTTCCTTGGTTCGGGCCGAAGAAGCAATGTCACTCGATCATTATCAAACTGACTGCAATCTTTTTCTGATCCCGCCAGAGCGCCTTCTCCTTCTAATAGGCCATGAACTAGATCAGAATCATTCTCAACGAGTCCATAAGAAGTGATCCCATTTTTTTCATCGGGTCCGGGTAGAGACCAAAGGTCTTGAGCGACCGATCCGGCAGAACAACTCAAAAGATAAAGAAGTGTCGTTAATTTCTTCATGCTCATTCCAAGTTCGAAATACCATTTGTACAAATAAGAATCCCCTTCATTACATGATTTCTTCTTCATATAGATAGATATAGGATCTATGGGGCAATTACTTAGAAGTACATTTTGTGCAACAGCCCTTCCTATCTGATAGAAAAGGATCCCATGATCCTGAACCGATCTTACCTGGGATCGCAAATCCCAAGTTTGCCTATGAAGAGCAGATCTAATTGTATTATTGTCTATAATTGATTTCTTCTGTGTAATACTAATCGATAGGGCCTCATTGGTAAGTGCTACAAGATCTCGTGCATTGGAACCCATGGTTATGGACCCGAGTCCATTAGTCTGGAACATTTTCTTTTCCAAGTGAAATCCCCTAGTATATGAAAGGGTGAAAAAGCGCTTTCGTTGTTGTGGAATAAGAAGCCTTCGTATCTTAATGCATGTATTTAATTTATTCGGAGCTATTAGAGCGGGATCCACTTTTTGGGGAATATGAGTCGAAGCAATAACAAGAATATTTCTAGCGGACCACCTGTCACAATCCCTGGAGAGATGGTTCACTAATAGACCGAGGGATAAGTAATTCGACTCATTCACATCCAGATCATGAATGTTTGGAATCCATATTATGCAAGGAGACATTGCTTTTGCAAATTCGAATTGAAGGGTGATATAAAATCGGTCTATTTCTGGCATCATATCCATAGTTAGCGCATTCATCACAGTTAGCAGCTCCAGCTCCGTATCAAGGTCACGATGGATATCGTCACCAGCATCGATATCGTCACTAGCATCGATATCGGCACTAGCATCGATATCGTCACTAGCATCAATATCGTCAATATCGGAATCATCAATAAGAAAACCTTTAGGCTTGTTATCCAGGAACTTGTTCAGAAATACCGTAATGAAAGGAACATAGGAGTTTGTCGCTAGGTATTTGACCAAATAGGATCGTCCAGTTCCTATAGAACCTATCACTAAAATACCCCTAGAGGGGGATAGGGCTAAGCGGAGCGAAAAGGGTTTTCCATGAGATGGGAAATGAAAACTATTAGCCCCACACGAGGTTTGTGAATAAGTGATTGTCTGATACTGAGCAAGGAATATCCGTCTTTCTGCTAAACAAGATGTATTGAACTCATAATTCATTAGACACTTTTTATGAATGTCAACTAAATATCGTAAGTAAATTGCTCCCGGTTGTTCAATCATTTGATAATCAGAGTCATTCTTTGATAAATGATCGCTATGAGTTAGACTCAATAGAATTTGATCAATCCTTTTTTCTGTCGTTAAGGTGGAGAACTGAACCAAGAATTCTCTTTCTTCATCATCAATCGAATCACTGTTCGCGACCCAGGATTCTATTTTATCATCAATCCAATCACCGTTCACGTTTTTTCTTTTTCTTATCAATGAATAGATCTCTTTACTTGTATGACTTAGATGTCTCGTATTTCTCGAAAAAGCGATTCGATTGGTGGGATTTGGTATGGTACTTATGAGATCAATGAGATTGATATTCAAATATTTCTTCTTAGAACGTATTGATTTGACCCCAGAAGCGGAACCACCACCCAATAGCATGTTACCGCCAGAAGCAGAACCCCGCATTTCTTCTAGAGAATCCCCTAATTGTTCCAGAGCAACTAGAAAGAGATTCTTTAACCAGAACAGTTCAGATGTAGGATACCTATCCAGAAGTTTTCGCAACTCAATCATGTATGATGGAATCATCAAAGATTTGACCTTTTCGAACTCTGTCTGTAACTCACTAGAGGCTCGGGAAACAAAGAGAAGATGTGTACGAACGAGATATCCAGCAACAAGAAGAAGGAAAAGGATTGAATAGAGGAACTCCCGAACATTTGGCGATCTCGGATGTGTCGATATCAATGGTGA